TCTGTATTGATAGTTACATTGTAAATGGTAGTGACAATTCCAGTAACAATTACATTTCTAGTTCCATTTGTAGTGAAAGTGGAAATAGGACTAAAACCCGGGATGCCAGAAGGAGTGATCAAACTATACGAGAAAGTTCTACCGATCTGGATGTAAATCAAAAATACAGGCATTTGTGGGTTCAATGCGAAAATTGTTATGGATTAAATTATAAGAAATTTTTTAAATCAAAAATGAATCTTTGTGAACAATGTGGATATCATTTGAAAATGAGTAGTTCTGATAGAATCGAACTTTTGATTGATTCGGGTACTTGGGAGCCTATGGATGAAGACATGGTCTCTCTGGATCCCATTCAATTTCATTCGGAGGAGGAGCCTTATAAAAATCGTATCGATTCTTATCAAAGAAAGACAGGATTAACCGAGGCTGTTCAAACAGGTATAGGGCAATTAAACGGTATTAACGTAGCAATTGGGGTTATGGATTTTCAGTTTATGGGGGGTAGTATGGGATCCGTAGTTGGGGAGAAAATTACCCGTTTGATTGAATACGCCACTAAAGAATTTCTACCTCTTATTATAGTGTGTGCTTCCGGAGGGGCACGCATGCAAGAAGGAAGTTTGAGCTTGATGCAAATGGCTAAAATATCTGCTGCTTTATATGATTATCAATCAAATAAAAAGTTATTCTATGTACCAATCCTTACATCTCCTACTACCGGCGGGGTGACAGCTAGTTTTGGTATGTTGGGGGATATCATTATTGCCGAACCCCATGCCTACATTGCCTTTGCGGGTAAAAGAGTAATTGAACAAACATTAAATAAAACAGTACCCGAAGGTTCACAAGCGGCTGAGTATTTATTCCAGAAGGGCTTATTCGATCTAATCGTACCACGTAATCCTTTAAAAAGCGTTCTGAGTGAGTTATTTCAACTCCACACTTTCTTTCCTTTGAATCAAAATTAGAACATGAAGTTGAATTATTTTGAGCAAACAAGTAATTAGTTTATCGGATTTTATCTTTCTATACCTTACGATAATCCTATTTTGACTAAGAATCCCTGCTGGATGGGATTATAACATCTAACAAACCCTTTAATATATAAAACTAAATAAATAGAATAATATATAAAACTAAATAAATAGAATCTAATTCATTTTTAAGAAACTTTTTGCTTAGTAAATTAAATTTGAAGACAAGAGAAAAAAATGAATAAAATAATATCTCATCCATATCCTTTCAAATCTTTCATGTAGAGGGATGAAAAACTACATTATATACTCATTTAGAATTAGAATAGATTAGAGAGATATTAAGTAATAATAATTCCAATTTAGAATTATCAAATTATACTTATAATAAGATATAAGATATCTTTATATATAATATCTTTATATTCTTTATATTCTATAAATATAAAATCTAAATAATAATAACAGGTACAAATAGTAAAGCGAGGTACCCATTCTATGACAACTCTTAACTTTCCCTCTGTTTTGGTCCCTTTAGTAGGCCTAGTATTTCCGGCAATCGCAATGGCTTCTTTATTTCTTCATGTTCAAAAAAACAAGATTGTTTAGAGCCGAGGGCATAAAATCTCATTTTTAAACTGACGCTTGTATCATAACACAGATATCCTTTTAGCAAAATATGGTATAAGCGTCTTCCGACGAAAATCTCCCAAAATGCTATATTCTAGCTATTTTCAAATAGACCCGAATTGGCGGACGGCTGAATTGTAAAGTTGGTCTATCTATATGCATGTGGCTATCTTTAGTGAGATCATACGAAGGGTATGTTATTAGTTTAGATCTAACCAATTTAATGAATTACTCCTAAAGGTTCACATCAAACTAGTGCTAGTTGATGCGAGTTACTTCGGAAACAAAAGGACTAAAGTAAAATTCATTTTGGGTATTCTCTCAATTCCAAAAAAAAGCAACTGGATCAAGTATGAGTTGTCGATCAGAACATATATGGATAGAACCTATAACAGGGGCTCGAAAAACAAGTAATTTCTGCTGGGCTGTTATCCTTTTTTTAGGTTCATTAGGATTCTTGTTGGTTGGAACCTCGAGTTATCTTGGTAGAAATTTGATATCTTTATTTCCGTCTCAGGAAATCGTTTTTTTTCCACAAGGAATTGTGATGTCTTTCTATGGGATCGCGGGTCTTTTTATTAGCTCTTATTTGTGGTGCACAATTTCGTGGAATGTAGGTAGTGGTTATGATCGATTTGATAGAAAAGACGGAATAGTGTGTATTTTTCGTTGGGGATTTCCTGGAAAAAATCGTCGGGTCTTCCTCCGATTTCTTATAAAAGATATTCAGTCCGTCAGACTAGAAGTTAAAGAGGGTATTTATGCTCGTCGTGTCCTTTATATGGATATCAAAGGCCAGGGAGCCATTCCATTGACTCGTACTGATGAGAATTTTACTCCACGGGAAATGGAACAAAAAGCTGCTGAATTGGCCTATTTCTTGCGTGTACCAATTGAAGTATTTTAAGAAATGAGCCGACAAATGCATGCTTTCTCAGCAGGAGGGCAAAAACGCAAGAATCCTCTTTTTCTATAACATAACTTAATTGAAATTTCTTCAAAACATCCATTCGAGTCAAAGCAGACATATATGGAACAATTAAAAAAAAAATAATAATAAAAAAGAGTGAATAGATTCATAGATTCGATAACTTTTAATAGAACTGATGCGTGAGAGAAATATTAGATTACATAAAGTCGACGAATAAGATTCATTAACAATTCACAGATGAAAAAATGGCAAAAAAGAAAGCATTAACTCCTCTTTTCTATCTTGCATCTATAGTATTTTTGCCTTGGTGGATTTCGCTCTCATTTCAAAAAAGTCTGGAATCATGGATTACAAATTGGTGGAATACTAGGCAATCCGAAACTTTTTTGAATGATATTGAAGAAAATAGTATTCTAGAAAAATTCAAAGAATTAAAGGAACTCCTCCTCTTAGAGGAAATGATCAAGGAATACTCGGAGACACATCTACAAAACCTTCGTATAGGAATTCACAAAGAAACAATCCAATTAATCAAGATACACAATGAGGGTCGTATTCATACGATTTTGCACTTCTCGACAAATATAATCTGTTTCATTATTCTAAGTGGTTATTCTATTTTGGGTAATAAAGAACTTGTTATTCTTAACTCTTGGGCTCAGGAATTCCTATATAACTTAAGTGACACAATAAAAGCTTTTTCTCTTCTTTTATTAACTGATTTATGTATCGGATTTCATTCGCCCCATGGTTGGGAACTGCTGATTGGCTTTGTCTACAAGGATTTTGGATTTGTTCATAATGATCAAATTATATCTGGCCTTGTTTCCACTTTTCCAGTCATTCTAGATACAATTTTAAAATATTGGATTTTCCGTTATTTAAATCGCGTATCTCCGTCACTTGTAGTGATTTATCATTCAATGAATGACTGAAAAATTATCTACCTAATCTAATTATAATGTTTCTTATTACTTTGCAGTTGTACATAAGCAAAGCATTGAAAAAAAAAAAAAACTTTATATTTCTACCCATCCCGGAGATTCATCCTATATTCCTATATATTAATCCAGTCAAATTATTATTATTCCAGTAAATAACAGAATCGTGGATAGGAAACTCCATTAGTGACCTACCCCAATTTATTGTAGAAATTTTCGGGATCAATGGTTGGACCATGCAAACTAGAAATACTTTTTCTTGGATAAAGGAACAGATTACTCGATCTATTTCCATATCGCTCATGATATATATCATAACTCGTACATCCATTTCAAATGCATATCCCATTTTTGCACAGCAGGGTTATGAAAATCCACGAGAAGCCACTGGACGTATTGTATGCGCCAATTGCCATTTAGCTAATAAACCAGTGGATATTGAGGTTCCGCAAGCGGTACTTCCCGATACTGTATTTGAAGCAGTTGTTCGAATTCCCTATGATATGCAACTGAAACAAGTTCTTGCTAATGGTAAAAAGGGGGGTTTGAATGTAGGGGCTGTTCTTATTTTACCAGAGGGTTTTGAATTAGCCCCTCCCGATCGTATTTCCCCCGAGATAAAAGAAAAGATGGGCAATCTGTCTTTTCAGAGTTATCGCCCCAACCAAAAAAATATTCTTGTCATAGGCCCTGTTCCTGGTCAGAAATATAGTGAAATCACCTTTCCTATTCTTTCCCCGGACCCCGCTACTAAGAAAGACATTCACTTCTTAAAATATCCTATATACGTAGGCGGAAACAGAGGAAGGGGCCAAATTTATCCTGACGGGAGCAAGAGTAACAATACAGTTTATAATGCTACAGCATCAGGTATAGTAAGCAAAATCCTACGAAAAGAAAAGGGGGGATACGAAATAACCATAGCGGATGCATCGGATGGACGTCAAGTGGTTGATATTATCCCTCCGGGGCCAGAACTTCTTGTTTCAGAAGGTGAATCTATCAAATTGGATCAACCGTTGACAAGTAATCCTAATGTGGGCGGATTTGGTCAGGGAGATGCAGAAATAGTACTTCAAGATCCATTACGTGTACAAGGTCTTTTGTTCTTCTTCGCATCTGTTATTTTGGCACAAATCTTTTTGGTTCTTAAAAAGAAACAGTTCGAGAAGGTTCAATTGTCCGAAATGAATTTCTAGACTGGCGTATTTATCGACATCAAGTTTGTAAAAAGCACTTTTTTAGCAATTATCTATGATAAAAAATGAAATTATAAAAAGAATTTTGTTCTTTTAGACTCTTTTTCTACGAGATGCCGGGAATTCCTTGTACGACATTCCTAGACATAGTATATAGAAAGACTATTTGACTTGACCCCTTCTTTTTTTTTTTTTTAATTGGGGCTATGTTGCTATTGTCAGATTGAAATGTCAAAAATGCATTTGATTCTAATACATTTCACTTTGGCTAGATCCTATCGAAAAGTAAACGGGAAATAGAACGGATAAATATAAATGAAGG